GGAATCAAGATTTGGATATTTATAGACGAAGAATAATAAGAATAAGACTCTACTTGTCTTTACGTTCTATTCTGCGATAGAACAAAAAATGACAAATTCTTTGATTTTTTGATTGAACATAAAAAAATGAGCAGTTCTAAATTCTATAAGGAAATTCTATAAGGTTAAATAAAAATTTGATTGATCATTTGATATAATTGCTATGCTTAGTGTGCGACTCGTTGGGTTTTTTAGGCTTAGGATTCAAAAAAAAAATGGGCGGACCACAGTATAAGCTAATAACTATAGCACTAATAACCAACTCATCGCTTCGGATTATCTGGATCCAAAGAATCAGTCAAGATATGATATATTGGTCATATCATTATAGCAACTGAATTTTTTTTTGAATTAAGTAAAAGACAAAACCAATCTGATTATGAATAGATCGAAATTGTGAAGCAAAATAAAAAGTATGTGGATAAATAGAAGGAGGAGAGAAAGAGAGAAACAGAAATAGCAATGAAATGATATAGGATTCCAATATGTAAGGTCTATGAAGCATCTCATAAAGAGCAATGTAATAGAGCATCAATAGAGATTCATCAATAATTAGATGAATATCTGTTCATTGAAGAAAAAATCAAGAGCCTTAACTTAAGTCAATAAAGACTGAGAAGGTTGACTCAAGAACAAATTTAATTTTTTTTTTATTAAATAAATTTTAAATTTTAAATTTTAAATTAAGGCTCCATTGGAGAATTCAGACCTAAGCATTAATCGAGAAGCGATGGGGACGACGGAACCCGTGAATGCAGAGGATTCTATTGAAAACGAATCCTAATGATTTATCGGGGAGGATGGCGGAACAAACCAGAGACCACTGCATTTCTTTTTATTCTGATTCTGAGAGGTCATGGGTTAACCCGACAACTGAACTAGAGAAAGAGTAAATATTCGCCCGCGAAAATTTGATTTTCATTTTATTTGATTGTTCCATTTTTGTCGATCTGAATCTGATATGAATACGATAAAAAAAAAAGTAAAGATTCGTTATAACATTATAACAAAACCAAGATAAGACATTATCTAGAAATAGAATCCGTGTTTAATTCCTTATATATATATCCAATATATCCAAACAAGATATCCAAATTTCTAATAGATCAGATAAAATCTCAAAGCAAAGAATCCCAAGATTCAATCTATTATTCATTAACTACCTGTATATCTTAAGATTAAGAATAAAATATTTTTTTAGTCATTTTTTTTTCGCGAGGAGCTGGATGAGAAGAAACTCTCATGTCCAGTTCTGTAGTAGAGATGGAATTCATAAACAACCATCAACTATAACCCAAAAAGAACCCGATTTCGTAAACAACATAGAGGAAGAATGAAGGGAATATCTTATCGAGGTAATCGCATTTGTTTCGGTAGATATGCTCTTCAAGCACTTGAACCCGCTTGGATTACATCTAGACAAATAGAAGCGGGGCGCCGCGCAATGACACGAAATGTACGCCGTGGTGGAAAAATATGGGTACGTATATTTCCAGACAAACCAGTTACGGTAAGACCTACAGAAACACGTATGGGTTCGGGGAAAGGATCTCCCGAGTATTGGGTAGCTGTCGTTAAACCGGGCAGAATACTTTATGAAATGAGCGGCGTAGCCGAAAATATAGCCAGAAAGGCTATTTCAATAGCGGCGTCAAAAATGCCTATAAAAACTCAATTCATTATTTCAGGATAGGAATATAGAACCAAAGGAAAGAAGTCTTGTCTTGGGAATAAAAAAAACAATTGCGAGTTTCCTTTTTTTTTGACAAACAATATTTCTTTTTTTCTTCGTCCTTTGTTACATTGAAAAAAGAGATTTAAAAAATGATTCAACCTCAGACCCATTTGAATGTAGCAGATAACAGCGGGGCCCGAGAATTGATGTGTATTCGAGTCATAGGAGCTAGTAATCGCCGATATGCTCATATTGGTGACGTTATTGTTGCTGTGATCAAGGAAGCAGTACCAAATACACCTCTAGAAAGATCAGAAGTGATCAGAGCTGTAATTGTACGTACTTGTAAAGAACTCAAACGCGACAACGGGATGATAATACGATATGATGACAATGCTGCCGTTGTCATTGATCAAGAAGGAAATCCAAAAGGAACTCGAATTTTTGGTGCGATCGCCCGGGAATTGAGACAGTTAAATTTCACTAAAATAGTTTCATTAGCTCCCGAGGTATTATAAGACGAGACCCAAATATAGTTATAGTATTTAGAGTATTTAAATGGCATAGATTAATTAGTAGATTGTGTCTCACGTATATACCTTTACTAAGTAAAAAAAAAGAACACGTTGGTTATATCAAAATTCGGGAGCAACAAAAATTTTAGTTTACCATGGGTAAGGACACTATTGCTGACATAATAACCTCTATACGAAATGCTGATATGAATAGAAAAGGAACGATTCAAATAGGATCTACTAACATCACTGAAAACATTGTTAAAATACTTTTACGAGAAGGTTTTATCGATAACGTAAGGAAACATCGGGAACGCAACAAATATTTTTTAGTTTTAACCCTACGACATAGAAGGAATAGAAAAGGACCGCATAGAACTATTTTAAATTTACGACGGATCAGTCGACCAGGTCTACGAATCTATTCTAACTATCAACAAATTCCTAGAATTTTAGGCGGGATGGGGATTGTAATTCTTTCTACTTCTCGGGGTATAATGACAGACCGGGAGGCTCGACTAGAAGGAATCGGTGGAGAAATCTTGTGTTATATATGGTAATCTGTCCGGTATACGAATTGTATCCGAAACTCCCCATTTGTGAAAAAAAAAAAGAAAAAAGCACGGGTTGTCTAATAGAACTCCTCCTGCCCTACAGTAGTTGATACGTCAAGGAAGTTTTACCTGGAATAAAAGAACAAAAAAATGGATTCATTTTAATTAGTAAATCACTCCCACTCCGGATTCCTTTAGATAATGAGGATCTGATTCTAGGTTATGTTTCAGGAGAGTTTTACCAACGTGGGATAGAGTCAACAAAAGTGAAGTAAGTGCTTATGATTCAACCAGGGGGGCGTATAATTTATAGACTTCGCAACAAGGATTCGAACGATTAGGTAGTTTTTTCAACTTCAAGATTCCTTTCAGGGGGATCCAATTCAAATTTCAAGAAACTTATTTTCTTCCAATAAGCGGATTCGGAAAAATTTAATTTAAGGAATAACAACTATGAAAATAAGGGCTTCCGTTCGTAAAATTTGTGAAAAATGTCGACTAATCCGTAGGAGGGGACGAATTATCGTAATTTGTTTTAACCCGAGACATAAACAAAGACAAGGTTAATCTTTCTATTCTAAAAAGAACTCCTGAAAGAAAAGAAACTAATCTTAAAGAAAGCGATAAACAAATAAAAATAGAAGATCTGTTTTGACATGAAATGGATATATCCATATATCTCTGACTTATCTTTATGAAATGATAAAATATGGCAAAACCTATACCAAAAGTTGGTTCACGTAGGAATGGGCGCAGTAGTGCACGGAAAAGTGCACGTAGAATACCAAAAGGAGTTATTCATGTTCAAGCAAGTTTCAACAATACCATTGTTACTGTTACAGATGTACGGGGTCGGGTAATCTCTTGGGCCTCCGCCGGCACTTGTGGATTCAAGGGAACAAGAAGGGGGACCCCCTTTGCTGCTCAAACCGCAGCGGGAAATGCTATTCGAGCAGTAGTAGACCAAGGTATGCAACGAGCAGAAGTTATGATAAAGGGTCCTGGTCTCGGAAGAGATGCAGCATTACGAGCTATTCGTAGAAGTGGTATACTATTAAGTTTCGTACGGGATGTAACCCCTATGCCACATAATGGCTGTAGACCCCCTAAAAAAAGACGTGTGTAGAAATAAACACTAAAGAGATTTCAAGAGAAATAAATGATTCAATGATCTGATCAAATAAAATAATATTACTATGGTTCGAGAGAAAGTAAAAGTTTCTACTTCGACTCGGACACAACAGTGGAAGTGTGTTGAATCAAGAACAGATAGTAAGCGCCTTTATTATGGACGCTTTATTCTGTCTCCACTTATGAAAGGCCAAGCCGACACAATAGGCATTGCGATGCGAAGAGCTTTGCTTGGAGAACTAGAAGGAACATGCATTACACGTGCAAAATCTGAGAAAATACCACACGAATATTCTACCATAGTAGGTATTCAAGAATCAGTCCATGAAATTTTAATGAATTTGAAAGAAATTGTATTGAGAGGGAATTTGTATGGAACTCGTAACGCCTTTATTTGTGCCAAGGGTCCCGGATATGTAACTGCTCAAGACATCATCTTACCACCTTCTGTGGAAATCGTTGATAATACACAGCATATAGCCAGCCTAACCGAACCAATTGATTTGTGTATTGGATTACAAATCGAGAGAAATAGAGGATACGGTATAAAAACGCCAAAGAACTTTCACGACGGAAGTTATCCTATAGATGCTGTATTCATGCCTGTTCGAAATGCGAATCATAGTATTCATTGTTATGGGAATGATAATGAAAAACAGGAGATACTTTTTCTAGAAATATGGACAAATGGAAGTTTAACTCCGAAAGAAGCACTTCATGAAGCCTCTCGCAATTTGATTGATTTATTTATTCCTTTTCTACATGCGGAAGAAGAAAACTTACATTTAGAAAACAATCAACACGACGTTACTTTACCTTTTTTTCCGTTTCATGATAGATTAGTTAAACTAACAAAAAAGAAAAAAGAAATAGCATTGAAATATATTTTTATTGACCAATCAGAATTGCCTCCCAGGATCTATAATTGTCTCAAAAAGTCCAATATACATACATTATTGGACCTTTTGAATAACAGTCGAGAAGACCTTATGAAAATTGAACACTTTCGCATAGAAGATGTAAAACAAATATTGGGCATTCTAGAAAAGAAGTAGAAGTAGAAAAAGCATTTCGAAATTGACTTAC